TAACTGAAATTCAATTTCTTGATCCGTATCTTCAATTTTTGGAAACTTAAAAAGTTCTTCTGTTAAGCCCCGATCAATGAATCTACAAAACCCTTCAAATTGTATTTGATTTAATCCGGGTAGTGTAGACATTCCTTCATTCCCAACCCCAAGCATTTTCAATTTCCCCATTTATTTTATAGAAAATATCCCGTGATTTGCTGTCATTCTTCATTGAATCACATGAATCGATTTAGCAATAATGGAATTTCTGGTCTTTTTACTTTACTGAATCACATGAAATTTTACCTAACTACGTCTATGAAATTGAAATACCTATTTATGAAAACAGGAGATTTTATACTCAAATTGGAATTTGCAACAAAACAACCAAATAGAATATAACTTGTAATATAAATCGAAACAAATTGATAAATTTCACCTAGACTTGGGGTATTTTATAGTAGTAGTATAGTATGTTATTACATAACTCTAATTCGATTGATACCCCAAAAAATGAATTCAGGATTTGTTCGGCTCCATGAGATAAAGATATCAAAAAGAAAATAATCAGAAAAAATATACAATTTATTTTTTTTTTTTTTTTTTTCGAATTTGAGAATACGATTGCAGTGCATAAAAAGACTTGGATTTATTAAACATGCATAGATCTAACTTCAGCTATAACTATTTCTATATGTCTCTTACTTTATTGCAGTCCTATTTGTTCGGGACAGCACATGTTATGTTGTGTTCATTTATTTTTTCTACTCATTCATTAATCTATTTAATGAAAAATTAAAAATGGGCAAAAAAATGAAAGCACGAGAATTTATCGAAAATTCCCTATAATATAGGTATGTGTAACAACGAAAATGCATGTTCTGGGGTTGACATATATTAACAGTTGCTGTTATAATTGAAATAGAGAAGGATTAAAAAAAAAAAAAAAAAAAAATAATATTGATTGGTTATGTATCAATTTCTATTTTTTTCTCATTAATAAAGATAAAGAATAGATTAAGATTCAAGAATTTTTCAGGAATTTGTAGTTAACGGTTGCTATTTGTGCTGAAATTTTGACTTTTCTTTTGTGACTGAAAGGTATAGGTATACATTTGTTTTCAATAGAAAAAGGGGATTAAAGAAAACGGAATTTAAGATACAAACACATCAAAAAAAAGAATTTTAGAAACCCATTTTTGTTTTTTTGAGAGGAGGAGGGGTATTCGGATCTATTTTTTTGTATTATTTTGGCGATATGGCCGAGTGGTAAGGCGGGGGACTGCAAATCCTTTTTCCCCAGTTCAAATCCGGGTGTCGCCTGATCGATAAGAGAATTCAAATAGTTTATTTCGTTTTGTTGATATAGAAAACTTTTTCTTTTTTTCCAGCGCAAGCTAGTGTAGGAATAAGGGACTAGTTTGATGCTAAATTCTAAGCATCGGGAAGTTTGTTCTCTAAAATGTTGTAAATATTTTCGTCTCAGAGTCAACGAAAAATTCATTAGAGAGATGAAAAGGAATAGATCAATCTTGAAATGATAGTCCTTTTATTTCACTACTATTGTAGTGTCCATCTACTTTTGGGGTCTTTAATTAGATTGGATAGGGATAGGTCGGATGGGGAATATAATTCCATTTTAAGTTAGGGAAGGTGTTGAAGAAAAACCTTGTATACAAACTTATGGTAAAGTATATGAACGCTTCTTCATTTATTCCATATTAGTTAGATTAATGAAATTGAATATCTAATTAGATTTCTTTTTTTATTATTATTATATTAATATATTAATAAAAAAATCCAATTCAAAAAGAATCCATTTTTTTCTAATCTCTAGTAAAAGAATTTTAGAGGATGTTTTCCAATTGTTGTATAGAACGAATCGGGAGACAATCAAATGGAAATAAGAGATGCAAATAAGAGTCTGAGTATGCAAAGAAATCTATCTTGATTCTATTCTATATTTTTTATTTTTGACTGAATGAAATGGGGGGGTAAAATAAAACATAGGTCTTTTTATTCGTACCTAATTAGTACGATGCATTTCCTTACTACTCTCAAGGATATTTTTTATTTATGCTTAATTTAATATTTTTCAATTCTACTAGAAATCAGGTAAGAACTTGTTAGATGTTCTAATTGGATGTTTCGTCAATGGTGTTATGACGGAATCTTTTTTTGACTCTGTACCAGCGATTCCACTATTATTATAAGATATTATAAAATTTTTAGTGAAAAATAAAAACGAAAATAATACAAGAAAAAGTAGTAAACAATAATAAAAAAATTTCTTCATATTGATAGAGATAGGAGACAAAATTTACATGGATATAGTAAGTCTTGCTTGGGCTGGTTTAATGGTAGTTTTTACATTTTCCCTTTCCCTTGTAGTATGGGGAAGAAGTGGACTCTAAGAGGACTACTAATTGAGTTAAGGGATCAAAATGTCTCAATTATTTTATAGCTAAGTTCTTCCATTTTTTAACTATTGAATTTTGTTATTTTATTAATATAACTAAATACTAATTAATGAAATGCAATTCGATACTTCATTTTGAAACTCTATTGTATTCCAGTGGTGTAATATAATATTGAAAAAAAAAAATACTCTTTAAATCAAACAAATATTGGAATTGTTCCCATCTTATTGTCCCGGGAATACAGATAATTGGAAACGGATTACTACTCCAAACTTAATTCTTTTTAAGATTTATATTTCGATGAACTGGTTACCACCAATCTTTTCTAAATATGAAAAACTTTTTCATCGAATCCCCTGATCAGTTGTCAATTATTTAATCAATTCATTTTTTTGGAATACTAAAAATAAAAAGATTATTATTTATTTTTTTTTTTATTATTATTTATCGGGATTATGAAAAGAATGTGAAATCTAAAAATTCAAATAATTAAGAATCAAAATGTATTTTTGATTATTTCAGATTGATTGGAACCAATACAAATATAATAGATTAGATCAAACAAAGAAAAAATGTGGACACTATGGAATTGACATTCCATAGATATCTATAGATATACCCATATGAAAAGAAATATTTAAATAGGTCCATCCATATTAAACTTCTTTTTTTTAAGTAAAACATTCCATTTTTACCATACCATAATAGTTTATAGTAGAAAGAAATAGATTTGATTTCTTTCTACTATACTATCTACTATACTATATGGATTTCATAGAATTCTGCTGATTGTAGTCTGATCATTTTATTTAAAAGAAAGACCCGAAATGGAAACCCTTTTTTCTTTATTCAATCATTGTCATCGCATTGATAAGAAATCAGAAGTCATGTTTAATTAAAATTAGTCACTTTGACTTACCGTTTTTACGTAAATTATAAGTAAAAAGGCAGTAGGAACTAGAATGAAGAGTGCAGTAGCTATAAATGCGAGAATATTGACTTCCATAATCTCTATGTTTTCTTTCTCTTTTATTTCTAATAAATACTTCGGGATTTAATCCCATAGAAATGAAAAATCTTTCGTCAGTAAATTCAGTGGTATAAATTTTATCTCGATGATATAAAATCGGATCAATATCACGAATAACAATATCGGAGCTATCAAATCAATTCATCGTCGAGAATTAAATAGTATAACATAGGAAGATCTTTTATCCATACCAAATAAAAAAAAAAAATTACTTTCTGATGCAATGAAAAATTCCTTTTTCTTTCTTCGTCCGAACCTTTACATTATACTAAAAAAGAAAAAAGGAATCCCTGTTAGAAATGAGATTTTTTTTTTTTCTTTTTTATTCCCTTTCACATACGAAATCAATTGATATTTTTTGGATTTGTATCCATCGGGACTGACGGGACTCGAACCCGCAGCTTCCGCCTTGACAGGGCGGTGCTCTGACCAATTGAACTACAATCCCAGGGAAAAAGTTGTATAGCATACATATTCTTACTATTTCATTCAAACCCTTTGTTTTTCTATTTTAGATTCGAACCCCTGTACTGTAACTGAAAGAGGCAGACTTATATATTGATATATTGATATTTTTATGGGTCTGCACTTTAGCGAAATCGACACGGATTATTCGCAATCCGTTCCTTATTGCTAACTTGATTGAAAAATCAATGAATCAAGGAAACAAAAAAGACTCTTTTTTTACTTTAATCCTTTCCTAAGACTTTATATTTTAAAATCCCGATAGGAATTTTTCAAAATCCGAATTTGTGGAAAAAATATGTAATATGGAAAAAAGAAATAGCACTCGAGATTTTATTCTTCTGTATGGGAGCCCATTGGTGATTTTCAGAGAACACCAAATGGGTTATATGATTTCATGGTGGATCAGCAAATTTTTGGGCCGAGCTGGATTTGAACCAGCGTAGACATATTGCCAACGAATTTACAGTCCGTCCCCATTAACCGCTCGGGCATCGACCCAGGAAGAATCAATTTTAGTCTTTATTAAAAATCCCTGATCAATTTCCTTTTGTAGTACCCTACCCCCAGGGGAAGTCGAATCCCCGTTGCCTCCTTGAAAGAGAGATGTCCTAAACCACTAGACGATGAGGGCATACTTGTCCGACCTCCATTCTACTATGTTCATACATAGTATGAACAGTTTTTTGAAATTGTCAATATAATGGAATGATATGATTCGATCAGAAGGATCTTTCAGAATTCCTTAAAATATCATTTAGATTTCGAAATTGTTCATTCCAATCACCAATTTATAAAACTATAAAAAAATAATGCGAAAGAAAACAAAAGAAAGAGAGAATCCTTTCAGGGAATGATTGATTTTCTGGAACAGGCGCGGCATTAACACCTCATTTCTTTCACTTTCATTCAGTGTTAAGAAGATTGAATTAGTGGGTACATGTATCAATGAAATAAATTTTGTGTTATGATGAAGATGATTTCAATTCGAATCGGTTTTGAAAAAATCCATTCCATTGATATTTATCAAATCCAATATCCAAAAATCATTTTTTTAACTATACTCACTAGCTAAATCCAATTTATTGTTCGTTAAAAAGTTGCTATGTAAAAAAAATAGATCTATTCTATATATATAATTTGAGTATATGCAGTAACAAATAGATGTACTAAACTCATATCCATATTGGATGGTTCCTTATTCGGGAATTGACTCAAATGGAGCCCCTTTAACTCAGTGGTAGAGTAACGCCATGGTAAGGCGTAAGTCATCGGTTCAAATCCGATAAGGGGCTTTTTTGTCAAAAAATGACAACAGTAATATAAATGACAACAGTAATATTCCGATTTGAAGGAAGAATAGAGATATTCTTGATATTTGTAAGAAGTTTCTCTTTGTAAAAAAAAACTAAGGAATAGTTGAATTTCATTAAAAAATCGATTTTTTATTCTATTAAATTGTTGTTATCATTCGAATGAATTCGAATAGAGTAAACTCATTCTAGTTAGAAAGTGAAAGAGTATTCTTTTCTATATATCTATTTTTTTAGACTGTGATATTTCCTTTAATTGTAAGATATTCCTATCCTATTTTCTATTATTCCAATCAAAAAAAGGGAAAGATTCTAAAAAAAAGTAAGTGGACCTAACCTATTGAATCATAACTATATCCACTATTCTGATATTCAAATTGGATAGAAATGAAATTCGAACAGTGGATCTTTTTTGTTTTTAATATCTCTTTCGTTCGGACTCCGCAAGAATCTGTCAATATTTCGGATTAAATCTTATTGTTCCTAGGAATAAATGGATACTCCTCTTCTCCACGCAGAAGGGTTTATTCTATTCTAAGTTCCAACATAATTTTACTTTCAAAATATCTTTTTTCCGAATACAAGAAAAGATCAAATTACATTTCTATTATTTCTTTAAGATATGAGATATCTATAAAAAAAAAATAGAAAAATCCATCAAATCATGACTTCGAGTATCCAATATTTCATTTTCATATCTATGCATACTAGACATACTAGATTTTTAAAGCAATTAATGGACGAAACTTTCACTTAGAATCTATTATTTTTAATAAAACTCCATACAATATTAAAAAATCTGATAGATAGAAAAAATAGATAGATAAAAAAATATTCGAATTTCTTACCTCGATCTGCAAAAAAGGTATACTTTGTAATTTTTTTAATCTGAACGAAAGAAAAATACAACTAAAGAGGACAATAAAAGAAATTAAAGTAAAATACAAAGTAAAAATAGGATTCTATAGTAGTTTCCTAGACATACAAATTAGAAGAATATATAAAACTTTTTTTTTTATTATTTCACGAACAAGATTCAAGAATAATATTATTTAATATTATTTGATAAAAGGAGAGTAGTATGTCTGGGGATCTGCTGGTAACAAAAAAAAGTGATAAAAGCGATCATTTCATTTGTTTCTGGAATAGTTCTTTAAAAAATTTATTTATCGGATTTACGAGTCATAAGACAATTCCCGCGTCATGACTTCATGACTTAGGGAATTTTTTAGAATAGAAAGGAATAACCCAATTAAGTTAATGGATTTTACCTAGATTAAATATCAATGGACAAAAAAAGTATTTTTCTATTCGAAACCCAGTAGAAAAGAAGGGACAGTCTTCGAGAAATCATATCATATATAAAATGAAAAAATCCTCGAAGGTTCCATCCCTGAAAATGCTAGGGGGTGTTCGGAAATGGTTGAAGTAGTTGAATAGGAGGATCACTATGACTATAGCTCTTGGTAAATTTACCAAAGATGAAAATGATTTATTTGATATTATGGATGACTGGTTACGGAGGGACCGTTTTGTTTTTGTGGGTTGGTCCGGTCTATTGCTCTTTCCTTGCGCCTATTTTGCCGTGGGGGGTTGGTTCACAGGTACCACCTTTGTAACTTCATGGTATACTCATGGATTGGCAAGTTCCTATTTGGAAGGTTGTAACTTCTTAACTGCGGCAGTCTCTACTCCTGCTAATAGTTTAGCACACTCTTTGTTGTTACTATGGGGTCCTGAAGCACAGGGAGATTTTACCCGTTGGTGTCAATTGGGTGGTCTGTGGACTTTTGTTGCTCTCCACGGTGCTTTCGGATTAATCGGTTTTATGTTACGTCAATTTGAACTTGCTCGATCTGTTCAATTGCGCCCTTATAATGCAATCGCATTCTCCGGTCCAATTGCTGTTTTTGTTTCTGTATTCCTGATTTATCCACTAGGTCAGTCTGGTTGGTTCTTTGCGCCTAGTTTTGGTGTAGCAGCTATATTTCGATTCATTCTATTTTTCCAAGGGTTTCATAATTGGACATTAAACCCATTTCATATGATGGGAGTTGCTGGTGTATTGGGCGCTGCCCTACTATGCGCTATTCATGGTGCTACCGTAGAAAATACGTTATTTGAAGATGGTGATGGCGCAAATACATTCCGTGCTTTTAACCCAACTCAAGCGGAAGAAACTTATTCAATGGTCACCGCTAACCGCTTTTGGTCCCAAATCTTTGGGGTTGCTTTTTCCAATAAACGTTGGTTACATTTCTTTATGTTATTTGTACCAGTAACTGGTTTA